AAAAAATTCTAACTAAAAATGATTTGAGTTAAATAAAAAAAAAATGTGTATACTTGAATTGCCTGGGATTGTAGTTCAATTGGTTAGAGCACCGCCCTGTCAAGGCGGAAGCTGCGGGTTCGAGCCCCGTCAGTCCCGATGGATCCAATAATCAATAAATATATCAATTCATCTTTCCACTTTTTGGGAAAAGAACAACAATAAAATTTCACTTTCAATAGGAATTCTTCTGATAATTCGTAGTTCTTTTTTCTTTCCTTCTTAATTTATTCATTTTTTTATTCAATTTATTAAAATAATAAATTAATAATTTTGTTTGTAATTTTCTTAAAGTATTTTTGTAGAAAGGTCTATCAAAAAAATAATAAATATCCTAAAATAATAAATAATAAAAAAAATAATGAAAATGAATTTGATAGAATATTCTATTTTTTGTGCCAGGACTCGTCTTTTTCACGCTTTTCTTGTAATAAAATAAAAAAAACTAAATCATTAAAAAAAAAATGAAAACCAAAAGGGATTTTTGAACTTAACTCTTACTCCTTTTTCTATTTTACTTCTTTACTTCTTTTTATTTAATTTATTGTTTTTGGGGTTTTGGAACCAGGGGAAGTGGAAAAGTGAAACTTCATTAGATGATTGATTGTCCAAGGAATACCACAGGTTAGGGAAAAAAGAATAAAAAGTAATGATAAAACGCGGGCTTGTTGATTAGATGACAAATTCTATTTTTATTTTTTTGGATTGAGTTCAATATGGATAAAAGATCTTCTTATGTTATACTATTGAATTTGCGACGGCGAATTGATATGATAATTCAGATATTGTTATTCATGATATTAATCTGATTCAATATCATCAAGATGTAATGCATCCCATTAAGTTTAAATTTAAAGATAAAATTTTTATCATCTCTATGGGATTAAATCCCGAGTTAATTCGAAGTAAAAAAAGGATGAGATTATGGAAGTAAATATTCTCGCATTTATTGCTACTGCGCTATTCATTCTAGTTCCTACTGCTTTTTTACTTATTATCTATGTAAAAACGATCAGTCAAAATAAAAATGATTAATTGGAATGAAACTTGACTTCTTAGTTCTTTTTCACCGATTGAAAAATGGAAAGAAAAAGGAATTCCAATTTCGTTTCTTAACTGAAATGAGCAGGACCGAATCAGCAACATTCGATGAGATTTGATAGTATGGTAGAAAGAAACATATGCATCTTTCTACCATACTATCTCGATTAGATTAGTGTTTTTTTCGTGTAGGAAACTGGTAGATAGATGCTCGAAAGAGTTCTATGGTATGGAAACTTCTTCGAATTTGGAAATGAAAATGATACAGTTTTTTTCTTCAATTAAAAACTCAATTAGTTTATTTAACTAGTATTTCTAGAGTCCACTTCTTCCCCATACTACAAGTGAAAGAGAAAATGTAAAGACTACCATTAAAGCAGCCCAAGCGAGACTTACAATATCCATGTGAATTATGTCCCCTATTTCTATGAATATGAAGGAATTTTTCCATTATTGTTTACTAATATATAGTGAAATCCATGGTACAGAGTCAAAAATTTTTCGGACTATTTATTAATTTAATGAACCAATCCAATAAATCCAATACCTGAGTACTCCTAAACTCTTTTGAGTTTGTCTACAAACTCTATTCCGCTTTTCTTTTCCACAATTACTAATTACTTATTACTTAATTAGTACCTTCCGCCGAATTCAAGGACCAGTCAGTAACCACTCCAATAGGAATGGAGAAGTCTCAATAGCCCTTCCACTACTTAAAATCTTTCCTTTTTATTAAGAGACCTTTCTTCTCCTTCCCTTCGGCTGGAGAAGAATCTGGCGAGTTCTAGGTTCGAGCAGTTGCTAAGAAATTTCGAGTCTTTTGTTAATTAGAATTAGGCGACACCCGGATTTGAACTGGGGAAAAAGGATTTGCAGTCCTCCGCCTTACCACTCGGCCATGCCGCCAAAACGATACAAAATAGAATAGACGAAAATATTACCTTTTTGTTTGGAATTTGGAATGAATTACTGAACGTCTTTTTTTATTTATTGTACTTGCATTTTGAATCCCTTTTCTGTGATAACCTTTTTACTACTTACTAAAACCAAAATCTTTTTACTAAAACCAAAATCTTTCCCCCTTTTTTTTGTTTTGATTCGATACATACGAAAAAATAGGCACTTTCAGTCAAAAAAGTCCAAATTTAGGATAAACATGCTAAATTGGAACCATTAACTATTAACTAGTGACTTGACTCCGATTTTATGAACGATTCTTAGATTTTGATTTCAAATTATATTTACCAAATGACATAAGAAAATCCAAATGATAACTAATCAGTATTGGGACTTTTCAATAAAAAAGATCAAAATCTTTATTTCTTTTTTTTTTTTCTCAATTTCAATTATAACAACAATTTTGAGTATATGTAAACCCTGGAACCAGAACAAAAATTACAAAGACATTTGAGTATCTTAT